ACGGGGCTCGAACCCGCAGCTTCCGCCTTGACAGGGCGGTGCTCTGACCGATTGAACTACAATCCCAGGGAAATGAGTTATACAGCATACATATTCTCATACATATTCTTATAATTTCTTTATATTTATAATTGCCGTGTTTTACCAGAAACACGAATTGATATTCACATGGATATGAACTATAGTGAGAGTGACACGGATTACTAGTAATCCTGTGGTTATTGCCACATCGATTGATAAGATAATCAATCTTTCAATGAAGAAAAAGGACTCTTTTTTTCTTTACTCCTTCTTATATTTACAGATTATTAATCTCGATCGTTAGAAAGATCAGAACGCGTGGGAACAAACGAACAAAGAAATAGGGATATAGCAGAAAAAATGGACTATTTATTCCTCTATATCAGGCATTTCTGGAGGACAAATTGGTTATATCATCCCCATGGATCGGCGAATTATTGGGCCGAGCTGGATTTGAACCAGCGTAGACATATCGCCAACGAATTTACAGTCCGTCCCCATTAACCGCTCGGGCATCGACCCAGGAAGAATCAATTCTAGGCTTATTGATAATCCATGATCAACTTCCTTTCGTAATACCCTACCCCCAGGGGAAGTCGAATCCCCGCTGCCTCCTTGAAAGAGAGATGTCCTGAACCGCTAGACGATAGGGGCATACCTGCCCGATCGCCATCATATTATGCTCATAGTATGAGCAGTTTTTTGGAATTGTCAATATAATGTAATGGCATGACTAGATCCGAAGAATCTTTCTTGCTTCCACAATTACATAGAATTTTTTGATTGTTCATTCATGAACCATCATATATATATGACGAAGTATAGGATCCCCTCAGCGGGGATTTGTCCGACAAAAAAAAGTCAAACCCCCTTTCTTCAATTTTCACTCATTGATTCGCTCATCGTTAAGACGAGATATGCCTCACTAACACTAAGCCAGGAAATTCAGAAATGATAGAATTTTTTTTTTGATTGATTCAAAAAGGTGATGTAGAACTCGTAAATCTGGGAAGGGATTGACAAGTAATCGAAAAGATTCTTTTTTTCTATAAGAATTCAGTTCGGGGTACGAGTCGAATCCTTCATCACATGATTCGATGAAATATTTTGGATCTATGTCGGATTGGTACATGTATCAATCAAGTGAATCTCGCCTCGATGGGTCAATAAAAGCAAAGCAATTAGGAGCGAAACAATTCATTGCATTGATATTTCTCAAATATAAATAATCATTTGATTTGATCCTAGAACTTCCTAGGTAAATCAAATGGCTTGTTCTTGAATGAGCCCCCTATGCATACATGTATATATGTACATATAGTCTATACATAGATACATGCAATAGACTCATAGTGGTTAGTGGCCTCTTCATGAATTGAAGAAAATGGCCCTTTTAACTCAGTGGTAGAGTAACGCCATGGTAAGGCGTAAGTCATCGGTTCAAATCCGATAAAGGGCTTTTTCCACGAAGCTCCCGCCTTAGTCTTCATTTTTCATCGGAGAATAGAGATATTATTGATATTTGTAATAAAAACAAGGTAAACGGACCGCATAATGAGTTATCATTCTAATGAGTTATAGGTATAAAGTTGAGCATTTGTTCATTATGATAATAAGGAATCCCACTTATTAGGAGGACTACTATGTCACTACAGGCTATACTCCTCCTCATGTTTCATTATTTATATTTTTGGTCCCGGGACATGGATATTCAAGATAATACCCAATCTCAATTATGAATCGACAAACCAAAGTTTTACTACTTCTCCATTGTTCCAATTAAATCCATCGGAAAAATTAGAAATCAAGAAAAGAAAAAGTAAGTGGACCTGACCCATTGAATCATGACTATATCAGCTATTCTGATATTCAAATTGGATAGAGATAAAATTGTAGAAGCGGACCCTTTTTTTTATTTCCTTGGACCACGCAAGAATTTGTCGATATTTCCGATTGAATCTTCTTGTTCCTGGATGCTCCATAGGAATAAATCGCTATTCCCTTCCTCCACAGAGAAACCATTTATTCCGAGTCACAAGAGCAATATATTTTTCAATATCTTTCTTTGATTCCAGAAAAAGATCAGTTTATATCTATATAGGATTTCGATATAGATATCAGATCATGGCTTCATGTACCAAATATTTACATATTGATGCATCAGAAATTTTTGTTCCGCCAATGCAATGGAGAGCGAATGCGAGAAAGGGACTTTCATTTAAGTCTCCTATTATTTAATATTTAATTTAGGGACATGGACAAAAAAATAGGGAATTTTCCTTTTTTTTCTGCCGGATAAAGGTAAAGTAAAGAGGGAAATATTCGAAGTTTCTTTTTTTTTGGTTCGACCCGTGAAAAGATATACTCTGGAATTTTCGATTCATTCGAAAGAAATATAATAAAGAAGACAATAACAAACAAAAAAGAATCCAAAAAAAGGAAAGAGTAATAAATTATATATATATATGATACTGTAGTA